TTTTACTGCGAATTTATAAGCTGTTTTATTTCACTCATATAACTATCTGATTTAGTTTATCAACCCGAATGATGAATAAAAAATGACGATATTTATTCAATTCATTCAACTTCTTTCCTATAAAAAAAGAAAGAAAAGAAAGGGAATAGAGAAAGGTTTATGTCTCAACGAATCGCACGTAGAGATATTGATAACACGCATAGAGTTAATGGTATTTCATAACTAATTGATTGAGCAGCAGCTCGTAGACCACCTAAAAAGGAATATTTATTATTTGATCCATATCCTGACATAAGAAGTCCAATGGGAGCAATACTTGAAATGGCGATCCATAAAAAAACACCGATATTGAGATCGGATAGAACAAGGTTAGAGCCAAAAGGAATTATTAAATAACTTAGTAGAATTGATATGACTGCTATGGATGGTCCGATACTGAATAAACGAGTATCTCCTCTAGATGGAAGAAGATTCTCTTTGAAAAGTAGTTTTGTGCCATCTGCTAGAGCTTGAAGAATTCCCAAAGGACCGGCATATTCAGGTCCAATACGTTGTTGTATCCCTGCGGATATTTCTCTTTCTAACCACACAATTGCTAGTACACCTATTGTGATTCCCAATACAGGAGTAAAAATAGGTACAAGCATCCATATGATCCCATAAACCTCTTTTAAGTATTCCAATCGGGAAAAAGAATTGATATCTTGTACTTCTGGTGTATCAATTATCATTTCAACGATCAACTTCTCCCATAATTATATCTATGCTACCTAGTATCGTCATAATGTCAGCCAATTTCATTCTTTTAACTAACTGAGGAAGAATTTGCAAATTGATAAAACCCGGCGGTCGAATTTTCCATCTCCAAGGAAAAACATTCTGATCCCCTATCAGAAAAATTCCCAACTCTCCCTTTGGGGCTTCGACTCTCACATAAAGTTCTTGTTTCGACAATTCAAAAGTGGGAGAAGGCTTTTTACTAATAAATCGATATTCAAAATCATTCAATTCGGGATCCCTCGCTCTATCAAAGCATCGGATTTCTAAATTCTCATACGGCCCTCCCGGAATTCCTTCCAGAGCCTGTTGAATAATTTTTATAGATGCCACCATTTCACCAATTCGTACTAAATAACGAGATAATGAATCTCCTTCTTTTTGCCATTGGACTTCCCAATCAAATTCGTCATAACACTCATAATGATCAACTTTACGAAGATCCCATTGTATTCCGGAAGCTCGTAGCATTGGTCCTGACAAACCCCAATTTATTGCTTCTTCTACACCAATAATGCCTACTCCCTCAACTCGTTCTAAAAAAATAGGATTACGCGTAATAAGTTTTTGATATTCAGCAACCCCTGTTAAAAAATAATCGCAGAAATCCAAACATTTATCTATCCATCCATGCGGTAGATCAGCAGCTACTCCTCCTATACGAAAATAATTATGCATCATTCTCATACCGGTGGCAGCTTCGAATAGATCATAGACTAACTCTCTTTCTCTGAAAATATAGAAGAAAGGAGTCTGTGCACCAATATCTGCCATAAAAGGGCCAAGCCATAATAAATGAGAAGCTATACGACTCAACTCCAACATAATCACTCTAATATAGCTGGCTCTTTTAGGTACTTGAATATTTCCCAACTGCTCTGGTGCATTTACGGTTATTGCTTCTGTGAACATAGTAGCTAAATAATCCCAACGTGTTACATAAGGCAAATATTGTATAATTGTTCGGTTTTCTGCAATTTTTTCCATCCCTCTGTGCAAATAACCTAGTATTGGTTCACAGTCAATAACATCTTCACCGTCTAAAGTAACGATGAGTCGAAGAACACCGTGCATTGATGGGTGATGAGGACCCATATTGACTATCATGAGGTCTTCTCTTGTAGCTGGTACATTCATAGGTTTTCCCCTGATTCATTCTTCCATGAATTGCTGAAAACGAAAAGAAGTTCATCAAAATTCAAGATCTACTAAATCAAATAATTCAAAAGGACTCTTCAAATTAACGAATTTTTGTCTCCCGAATACCCAACTGACCAATTAATTCTTTATAACGTACTCTATTTTTCTTTGCCAAATAAGACAGCAACCGTTGACGTTTTCCCAGAATTTTCCGTAGACCTCTCTGAGATAAATAGTCTTTTCTGTGCAATTCCAAATGTGAAGTAAGTCTTCGGATCTTATTGGTGAAACTGAATACTTGAAATTCAACAGATCCCCTATTTGCTTCTTTTTGAGAAATAACTGAGATGAATAAGTTTTTTACCATAAAACGAAATCTTCTCTTCCCTCCCTTTTTTTCTTTTTTAAAAATTTGAATTTTACCCATCAGTAATATAATAATATTATAATTATAATAATAATATTATTATGCCGGTCATTTTAATCTAGTATACGCAATAATCTTTATTTCGTTATGGATACCTCGTTTATGAAATAAAATTAATCAATATCAATAAAAAATCTAATTGATACGTATTAGTATCATGCATCAGAATGTAATGTAAGACATCGCATGTGTGCATTTGTTTACTTTCATATACTAGATCTAGTAAGGATATATAAAAAATGTGACATCAACGAATTTTCAATCGTGGATACATATGTATCCTTATCATACTAAAACAACTACCATTATTGGTATCAAACCAATAGCGATTCATACAAGCTAAATCTTCTAATCGATAATTGGGCCAGAGAAAGAACTTTAATTTTTTTAATTTAATTAATTGATTTTTATCTCTATCAAGATGTTTGTTTTCATCCAAAAATTTATTACAGCTGTTCCCATTGCAAAATACTGGATTTCTAGCCACACCACTCCTATTCCTCAAATTGAAACAAATTAGAATTCTAAATTTTCTACGACGTCTAGGCGATAAAATATTTTCAGGAACAAGCAAATCATAATGATTTTTGTCTTTATTTCCAATCATCTTTTGACATCTTGCACTGAATTTATCACAATTCTTATTATCAACATATCTTTCTTCTCGGTATCTTTGATTAGTTTGGTACTTACTCTTATGAACCAATGAAATACCTATAGTTTGATACATAATAAATTGTCCATCATTTTTTACAGACAGACGAATTGGTTCGATAATAAATATACCTCTTTTCATTTTCATCAATTCTGTAAGAGTTAAATCTTTATGAACCGGTATTAGATCCAGACTCATTTCTCCCCTTTGAATAGCAGATATACAAATTTCTCTTGGATTTATCAGTCTAAGCAGGAGACAATATACCTTGATATTATTGATCATTTTTTGATTTAAAGAATCATCCCATCTCAATTGAAAAAGCAAATATCTTTTTAGGAATAAATCGAGTTCTGCTTCCGTGTGATTCTTGAATTGCTTTTTCTTTGTACGTTTTTGCATGTCTGAGTCTGATCCTGCATAATCTTCTTCAATATCTTTTTCGTGGTTTGAGAGGACTGATTCAAGATTTCCTTGGTTTTGTACATCTGATCCAAGATCTACTTGTCCTGCGGATTCTTTTTCTTCTTGATTTCGATTCTCTAATTTTAAAAGTTTTTTTTCATTGGATGATATAAAAAGATTCCCTTTTTGCTTTCTATTGCTATTTCTATTTTTACTATAATTTTTATTTCCATTAAAATTTAAAAGAAGTAATTTGATTGGTATAACCCAGGGTTTCATTTTATATGTATTATAAAGTAGCACAAATTCTGGGAAGAACCAAGGTTCCAGATTCGATATGGAACGATTTAGTATTTCTTCATTCATCCCCATCCAATCAAAAAGGTCTTTTTGATTGGATGGTTTGATTTCTTGATCTTGTGTGAGATAAAAAAGACCTTTCTTATCAATTATTTGATAATTATTCGACCCGGTCTTGGTATTTTTATTACTGTTGATACTGGTATTGATCCAGACCTCAATATCGACCTTCTTTCTAAAGCAAAAATGGAGAATTTTCCAATCAAAATATTTTCTATCCGGGTTTTTCTTTATATACTCTATATACATAATATCATCTTCGCCTAGGTAATTATTGATAGGGATACCTTCCAGCATATCAAAAAATTTGCGTTTATGTGTGTTGTAATTATAAGAAATATCTTGGTTATTATTTACTTGTAATGGTGATCCATAAATATATGAGTCATTCTTATCTTCATAATTAATATATTTATATGATAAAAGGTCATATCTATAGTGTTTTTTAAAATTTTCTTTTTGATTCGTTAATGAGTCTGCTTCATAATCATTTTGTTTGTTGTAATGAATTAATTGATCTTTTTGAGATAAATCCCATTTGCTTAAATCTTTATTTTGATTTTGAGCCACACAATGTTGATTTACTCTATTTCGCCACTTTTGTGGTACTAATCTAGACCATATAATCGGAGATAAATATTTATATTGATAATGACCTCTTAACCAGTTCTTCCATTGATTCATTCCAGAATTACGAAGTTTCTTATGTCTTAATTCGTAATGAAATATTTCGTGTGCTCCAAAACCAAAATAATCTTTTCTTTCGTTCTTAAGAAAAAGAGATGTTCCGTTATATTGAAGGACAGATCTTAACTTATACAAGTTAATAACTTGGGTTTGTGATAATTTGTAAAATACATATGCTTGTGACAAGGAGGATAAGTCACAAAAAATCTGTGAACTCTTATTACTAATACTAGAAACTGACCTTTTTATAATCGAAATAAAGTGAATTTTCTTTTGATTTGGTTTACCAATTCTTTTTTGATTTCTTTCATTATTGTAAACGTATTTATCAATAATTTTTTTTGTTGATTCAATAAAAAATTGTGCATTGGTTCTGGGAATATTAATGAGACATAGAAGAATATCTATGTATATCCTTTCAATGAAAAATTTTATAAAATAATGTAATTTGCGAATTAATCGAGAATTCCTTCTTTTTAATATTTGCCAAATGCTTTTTTGTGATTCTAATCTTTTAGCATTATAACTAGCTTTGTTAGGGCTAATATT